GGGCAGATGTATAGAACCTTTCAACGAGATAGTGCTTTTTCAAATCTCTCAAAATGGAATCTGTTCCAAACATATATGCCATGGTTCCTTACTTCGACAGGGTGCAAATATATAAATTTCAATTTCACCCTTTTAGATACTTTTTCAGACCCATTGCCGATACTAAGTATAAGTAGCAGTCAAAAATTTTTATCCATTTTTCATGATATTCTGTATGGATCAGATATATCATGGCCAATTCCTAAGAAGATTCTTACACAATGGACTCTGATAAGTGAGATTTCGAATAAGTGTTTACAGAATCTTCTGTCCGAAGAAATGATTCATCGAAATAATGAGTCACCCGTTCCATTGATATGGGCACATCTGAGATCAAGAAATGCTCGGGAGTTTCTCTATTCAATCCTTTTCCTTCTTCTTGTTGCTGGATATCTCGTTCGTATACATCTTCTCTTTGTTTCCCGAGCCTCTAGTGAGTTACAGACAGAGTTAGAAAAGATCAAATCTTTGATGATTCCATCATACATGATTGAGTTGCGAAAACTTCTGGATAGGTATCCTACATCTGAACTGAATTCTTTCTGGTTAAAGAATCTCTTTCGAGTTGCTCTGGAACAATTAGGAGATTCTCTGGAAGAAATACGGGGTTCTGCTTCTGGTGGCAACATGCTATTGGGTGGTGGCCCCGCTTATGGGGTCAAATCAATACGTTCTAAGAAGAAATATTTGCATATCAATCTCATCGATCTCATAAGTATCATACCAAATCCCATCAATCGAATCACTTTTTCGAGAAATACGAGACATCTAAGTCGTACAAGTAAAGAGATCTATTCATTGATAAGAAAAAGAAAAAACGTGAACGGTGATTGGATTGATGATAAAATCGAATCCTGGGTCGCGAACAGCGATTCGATTGATGATGAAGAAAGAGAATTCTTGGTTCAGTTCTCCACCTTAACGACAGAAAAAAGGATTGAGAAAATTCTATTGAGTCTGACTCATAGTGATCCTTTATCAAAGAATGACTCTGGTTATCAAATGATTGAACAACCGGGATCCATTTACTTACGATACTTAGTTGACATTCATCAAAAGTATCTAATGAATTATGAGTTCAATGGATCCTGTTTAGCAGAAAGACGGATATTCCTTGCTCATTATCAGACAATCACTTATTCACAAACCTCGTGTGTGGCTAATTGTTTTCATTTCCCATCTCATGGAAAACCCTTTTCGCTCCGCTTAGCCCTATCCCCTTCTAGGGGTATTTTAGTGATAGGTTCTATAGGAACTGGACGATCCTCTTTGGTCAAATACCTAACTACAAACTCCTATGTTCCTTTCATTACGGTATTTCCGAACAAGTTCCTGGATGACAAGTCTAAAGGTTATCTTATTGATGATAGTGACGATATCCATATTGATGATAGTGACGATATTGATGATGACCTTGATACGGAGCTGCCAACTATGACGAATGTGCTAACTATGTATAGGACGCCGAAAGTAGACCGATTTGATATCGCCCTTCAATTCGAATTAGCAAAAGCAATGTCTCCTTGCATAATATGGATTCCAAACATTCATGATCTGCATGTGAATGAGTCGAATTACTTATCCCTCGGTCTATTAGAGAACCATCTCTCCAGGGATTGTGAAAGATGTTCCACTAGAAAGATTCTTGTTATTGCTTCGACTCATATTCCCCAAAAAGTGGATCCCGCGCTAATAGCTCCTAATAAATTAAATACATGCATTAAGATACGAAGGCTTCTTATTCCACAACAACGAAAGCACTTTTTCATTCTTTCATATACTAGGGGATTTCACTTGGAAAAGAAGATGTTCCATACTAACGGATTCGGGCCCATAACCACGGGTTCCAATGCACGAGATCTTGTAGCACTTATCAATGAGGCCCTATCAATTAGTATTACACAGAAGAAATCAATTATAGAAACTAATACAATTAGATCAGCTCTTCATAGACAAACTTGGGGTTTGCGATCCCAGGTAAGATCGGTTCAGGATCATGGGATACTTTTCTATCAGATAGGAAAGGCTGTTGCACAAAATGTACTTCTAAGTAATTGCCCCATAGATCCTATATCTATCTATATGAAGAAGAAATCATGTAAGGAAGGGGATTCTTATTTGTACAAATGGTACTTCGAACTTGGAACGAGCATGAAGAAATTAACGATACTTCTTTATCTTTTGAGTTGTTCTGCCGGATCGGTCGCTCAAGATCTTTGGTCTTCACCCGGACCCGATGAAAAAAATGGGATCACTTCTTATGGATTCGTTGAGAATGATTCTGATCTAGTTCATGGCCTATTAGAAGTAGAAGGCGCTCTGGTGGGATCCTCACGGACAGAAAAAGATTGCAGTCAGTTTGATAATAATCGAGTGACATTACTTCTTCGGTCCGAACCAAGGAATCGGTTAGATATGATGCAAAATGGATCTTGTTCTATCGTTGATCAGAGATTTTTAT